AATAATGTAGGGATTACAAAATTGGATGGGGGTTCTTTGAAATTCGAAAATATGGAACAATACTTTTATTTCGGATGAGCCAAGCCAATAAATAGGATGAACTGCTAAAATTCTGTATCATGAACTATGTAACGTGCACATCAACATCAATTATATGGCCTCAAAAAAGAAAAAGTAACATCCAAAGATATGAAGAAAATCTCAAAAAAATACAAAGAATTGGAAAGAATTGGGCTCGATTCTATTTGTGTAATCCATCTAAGATGACTTTTTCCTATTCCTGCTCTACCCCTAAACTCCCTTAGACTAGACTTTTTTTTTGGTCTTTCGACCAACCAATTTAACCATATGGAAATAGTAACATTTTTTTAGATAGCAGAAAAAAGGGGAAACAAAATCAAATAATTCATTATATATAGAGAGAAAATATACCAAAAAATGCATCTATTCTTTAAGCATCTAGGAAGAGTATATCTACAGATACCTAAATAGATAAAATAAATATATATATGATAATCTAGAGCAAAAATGGGTATGTATCTATTCCCCATATTTAAATAAATATGGGGAATAGATACTCATACAAATGAATCATATGCCAGGAACCAGATTTGAACTGGTGACACGAGGATTTTCAGTCCTCTGCTCTACCAGCTGAGCTATCCCGACCATTCTTGATGCATCAGCCTCATTTTTATTTTAAAAGATTACTGGAGTATATGTCAATGAATCTATGTCAACTAAGTCCAAAAAAGACGAAAAATACAAATTTGTAAGTAAGTTTCAGTAGTAGTAATTATTTTGTATTGTTAATCACGCATATGAGGAGGGTTCCTTGCTCAAAAATAAGATATTCTTTTGTATGTTTATCATTAACAAAATTCTACGTGTTTCACATTCCCGTATATCTATTCCAAAACTTATGACTTGTAATTCTGATAAGAAAAAGAGAAAAATTCCAATTTTTTTGTGAAAGAGTAAACAGAATAAAACACATAAATAATGTAAATAATGAATTAAAAATAGAGAGGATATAGGAAAAATAATTCGAAAGTTAAATTAAACAGGTCCTTTGGGGATAGAGGGACTTGAACCCTCACGATTTCTAAAGTCGACGGATTTTCCTCTTACTATAAATTTCATTGTTGTCGGTATTGACATGTAGAATAGGACTCTATCTTTGTTCTCGTCTGATTGATCAGTTCTTCAAAGGATCTATCAGATTATGATGAAGTGAATGATTGGGTCAATGAATATTCCGTCTTTTCTTCAACTTTATTAAACTTGGATTTGATTTACGTCTTGCATTTTTGAATATTTTTATCACAAACAGAGATTTGAAGTCTTCATTAATCAATTGAAATAGTATTTCAGTATATATATCCATAGGTTTATCTTTGATTCATTCCTGGAATTTTGATGGAAGGATTCCTTTCCTAATGCAAAAGGAAAAGTCGTCAACTTCATTTGTTAGAACAGCTTCCATTGAGTCTCTGCACCTATCCTTTTTGATTATAACTTTCTGAACTTTTCTTCGTTTATGGAAAAAAGGATTTGGCTCAGGATTGCCCATTGTGAATTCCAGGGTTTCTCTGAATTTGAAAGTTCTCACTCGGTAAGTTTCCATACCAAGACTCAATCCAATTAAGTCCGTAGCGTCTACCTATTTCGCCATATCCCCCTCTTTTTTTTTAGTTTCTAATCTCATTAGAATACTTTTTTATTTATATTATGAACATTATGCCGTAACTTTTGAATTCATTAAATACGGATTCTTATATTGAAAAATGTTTGTTCCTATTTTATTGATTTTCTTTCATCTATATTGGATTATATTATTTAGTTGAATCCAAAATGATTCTATTATCTATTTATTCGCAATTCAATATACACAGATATATACCACATATCTATCTATATTCTATGCCCCTACTTCGATTATGTTTTCATGCAATTTTCAATACTCGAATGGTCGATTCTTTATATATATTTTCGAATGAAAACGTGGGAATCTTTGATTATGATCTGGATTAGTCTTTTCTATTTCTTTCATTTTTTGAGTTTTTCTTTCAATAAACAATCCATTCATTTCATTCATATAATGAAAGAAAATGGATATAACTAAAAAGAATCTAATAGATATAAATAATCATTTTTTGAATGTAGAATTAACCATTCATTTAGAAATTAAGAATATAATTCAAAAAATGAAATATTTAACAATCAAATATCTAATAATTAAATATCTTAGAATTCGATATGTTAAGTACTATTAATTACTGTTTACTTTAACCTAATTATTACATTATTATAGAATTCTAAATTCTAAAAATTAGAATATTCGATTTCGAATTCGAAATACTATATACTAAATACTATTCGAATTATATATATATATATGTATATATATATGTATATTTTTGATAAATAGATCGAAATATATGATATTTCTTAATTTTAATTAATTAATATTAATTATGAATTTTAATCATTATCTTAT